TTCTAATAGTAATAATAGTAATAGGCCATGAACTAGATCAGAATCATTCTCAACGAATCCATAAGAAGTGATCCAATTTTTTTCATCGGGTCTGGATGAAGACCAAAGATCTTGAGCGACCGATCCGGCAGAACAACTCAAAAGATAAAGAAGTATCGTTAATTTCTTCATGCTCGTTCCAAGTTCGAAGTACCATTTGTACAAATAAGAATCCCCTCCCTTACATGATTTCTTCTTCATATAGATAGATATAGGATCTATGGGGCAATTACTTAGAAGTACATTTTGTGCAACAGCCCTTCCTATCTGATAGAAAAGGATCCCATGATCCTGAACTGATCTTATCTGGGATCGAAAATGCCAAGTTTTTCTATGAAGAGCTGATCTAATTGTATTAGTTTCTATAATGGATTTCTTCTGTGTAATACTAATTGATAGGGCCTCATTGATAAGTGCTACAAGATCTCGTGCATTGGAACCCATGGTTATGGACCCGAATCCAGTAGTATGGAACATCTTCTTTTCCAAGTGAAATCCCCTAGTATATGAAAGAATGAAAAAGTGCTTTCGTTGTTGTGGAAGAAGAAGCCTTCGTATCTTAATGCATGTATTTAATTTATTCGGAGCTATTAGAGCGGGATCCACTTTTTGGGGAATATGAGTCGAAGCAATAACAAGAATCTTTCCAGTGGAACATCTTTCACTGGAGAGATAGTTCTCTAATAGATCGAGGGATAAGTAATTCGACTCATTCACATGCAGATCATGAATGTTTGGAATCCATATTATGCAAGGAGACATTGCTTTTGCTAATTCGAATTGAAGGGTGATCTCAAATCGGTCTATTTTCGGCGTCATATACATAGTTAGCACATTCGTCATAGTTAGCAGCTCCATATCAATATCAAGGTCATCATCACTATCATCAATACCATCACTATCATCAATATCGTCACTATCATCAATATCGTCACTATCATCAATATCGATATCATCAATAAGATAACCTTTAAGCTTGTCGTCCAGGAACTTGTTCGGAAATACCGTAATGAAAGGAACATAGGAGTTTGTCGCTAGGTATTTGACCAAACAGGATCGTCCAGTTCCTATAGAACCTATCACTAAAATACCTCTAGAAGGGGATAGGGCTAAGCGGAGCGAAAAGGGTTTTCCATGAGGAGATGGGGAATGAAAACTATTAGCCCCACACGAGGTTTGTGAATAAGTGATTGTCTGATAATGAGCAAGGAATATCCGTCTTTCTGCTAAACAGGATCTATTGAACTCATAATTCATTAGATCCTTTTGATGAATGTCAACTAAGTATCGTAAGGAAATTGATCCCGGTTGTTCAATCATTTGATAACCAGAGTCATTCTTTGATAAATGATCACTATGAGTCAGACTCAATAGAATTTGATCAATCCCTTTTTCTGTCGTTAAGGTGGAGAACTGAACCAAGAATTCTCTTTCTTCATCATCAATCGAATCACTGTTCGCGACCCAGAATTCGATTTTCTCATCAATCCAATCACCGTTCACGTTTTTTCTTTTTCTTATCAATGAATAGATCTCTTTACTTGTACGACTTAGATGTCTCGTATTTCTCGAAAAAATGATTCGATTGATGGGATTTGGTATGATACTTACAAGATCGATGAGATTGATCTTCCAATATTTATTCTTAGAACGTATTGATTTGACCCCATAAGCGGGACCACCACCCAATAGCATGTTGCCACCAGAAGCAGAACCCCGTATTTCTTCCAGAGAATCTCCTAATTGTTCCAGAACAACTAGAAAGAGATTTTTTAACCAGAAAGAATTCAGTTCAGATGTAGGATACCTATCCAGAAGTTTTCGAAATTCCATCATACATGATGGAATCATCAAAGATTTGATCTTTTCTAACTCTGTCTGTAACTCACTAGAGGCTCGGGAAACAAAGAGAAGATGTATACGAACGAGATATCCAGCAACAAGAAGAAGGAAAAAGATTGAATAGAGGAACTCCCGAGCATTTGTTGATCTCAGATGTGCCCATATCAATGGAACGGGTGACTCATTATTTCGATGAATCATTTCTTCGGGCAGAAGAAGATTCTGTAAACATTGACTCGAAATCTCACTTATCAGAGTCCATTGTGTAAGAATCTTCTGAGGAATTGACCGTGATATATCTGATCCATGCATCATATCATGAAAAATGGATACAAATTTTTGACTGCTACTTAGTATCGGCAATGGGTCTGAAAGAGTATCTAAAAGGGTGAAATTGAGATATTTGCACCCTATCGAAGTAAGGAACCATGGCATATATGTTTGGAACAGATTCCATTTTGAGAGATTTGAAAAAGCACTATCTCGTTGAAAGGTTCTATACATCTGCCCTTTCTCAACGCATTTCTTTAGACAAAGACTCCGTTTTTTCCTCTTTCCGGATGGTAAATACTTCTCAGAACATGGAGTGTGAATCAAACCCATGTTTGAATTGAAACTG